CTATGGAATAGCTAGGAACACAAAAATGAAATTGGAAATATCGACAAATTTATGCAGAGTCTAAAGAAATAAAAAAAAGGTCAACTGTTCCAATTTCATTTCTATCAAATTTAAATATCAGAATAGCGGATATAGTCATGATTCAATAGGTCAGGTCCACTTACTTTTTCATTTGTTGATTTCGAATCTTTCCATTCCAATGGATTTGATTCCTATAATAGAAAATAGGAATATTTGGTGATTCCAGAGACGACTTATCTTATAATTATTCATTATAATGAATAAAAGTTCAACTTTATAACTACTATGACTATGACTATAATATAGTATAACTTATTATACTTATACATACAGTTGTTTACTTTTTACTTTAAAAATATCAACAAACAATATCTCTATTCCCCATCAAATATGATGGCCTTTTATGAAAAAACTAAAAATAAAGCCCCTTATCGGATTTGAACCGATGACTTACGCCTTACCATGGCGTTACTCTACCACTGAGTTAAAAGGGCACTTTTATCCAATTCTTGACATAGTCACTATGTATATACATAGAAAATGTATCTATGTACATATATTACGACGGAAAGATCCTTTGAATCTAATTTTTAATTAGAATTATTAGTATTAGATTATATTGACAATTTCCAAAAACTGTTCATACTATGAACATAGGCAGTTTGGCCCCCATCGTCTAGTGGTTCAGGACATCTCTCTTTCAAGGAGGCAGCGGGGATTCGACTTCCCCTGGGGGTAGGGTACTACAAAAGGAAGTTGATCATGAATTATCAATAAGCCTAAAATTGAATTGATTCTTCCTGGGTCGATGCCCGAGCGGTTAATGGGGACGGACTGTAAATTCGTTGGCAATATGTCTACGCTGGTTCAAATCCAGCTCGGCCCAATAATTCGCTCATTCGCTATGAGATGAATATATTTGTCCTCTAGAAATGGCTGATACGCGGAATAAACGAGTCAAGTTTTCTGCTATATATTCTCTTATATACTTTCTTTTTTTATTTGTTTGCTCAATTTATTTGTTCCGGGAAATTTGTATCTAGATAATGATCTAGATTTATATCTAGATCTTAATCTTATTACTTATTTTTAGGTATAAATACTTAATAATAAAATCCTAATAATAAAATTAGGAAGAAGACTCCTTTTCTTTATTGCTTGATTGAAAGATTGATTCTCAATCGATTTTTCAATTTGAAATAAGGAAAAATTACTAGTAATTCGTGTGGTTCTCACTAAGGTGCATATTCATGGAGATATTCAAATAACACTTGTGTCTCTGTTCCAACACGAAAATTCTAATTAGAAATGAAATGTTTTGAATCAAATCATAAAAAAATGGATACTCTATACCTCAGTTCCCGGGGATTGTAGTTCAATTGGTCAGAGCACCGCCCTGTCAAGGCGGAAGCTGCGGGTTCGAGCCCCGTCAGTCCCGACGGATCCAATACCCAATAAAAAAAAATATATATATCAATTTATCTTTCCACTTTCTGGGAGATGGAAAACAATAGAATTTCACTCTCAATAGAGATTATTATGATTCGTATTTCTTTTTTCTTTCCTTTTTCATTTATTTCTCATCAAACAAACCTGCAAATTTTCATTACGTCAGCTAGGACTGATTGCTGGGAGAGATATGTGGATTAGTTCTAGTATAATTTTTGATTAGTAAGATCCTATTTAGGATTCCAAGTACAAGACATATTGATTTGATTGGGTCTGGTTTTTCAATTTCTCGCGTCTATCTTATGGAATAGAGTCCCATATGCTTTTCGGGAGTACATACACAAATAGAATTAGTTTCTTGTACATCTTGTACAATAGACCATTTTTTCTTTTTCTTTTTTATTATAGTTACCCTGACAAAATACTTTTCAGATTAATCCTATCTCTCCTTCTGTCTCCCATTTTGCGCCATCTCAATCATTAAGACTAACTAATTTCAATTTGAAACATTCTATCTCATTCAAATAGCACGTTGAACTTTTCATATATGTGCCCTAGTACTAACCTAAGAAAAGAGGGGAGGATATTAATAAAAGAAAGATCAAAGTTGGTTTTTGAGGTTTTGTAACCAATGGAAGTGGAAAAGTGATCAGATGAGACTTCATCATATGATTGATTGTACAAGGAACACAGTAGGTTATGGAAAAAATAGTAAGTAAAGTAAAGGAATTCTATTTTTTTTGGATTCGGTATGGATAAAAGATCTTCCTATGTTATACTATTCAATTCGCGACGGCGAATTTATATGATAGCTCAGATATTGTTATTCATGATATTAATCCGATTCAATTACATTAAGATGTAATTCATCCCATTGAATTTACAGGCGAAATTTTTATCATCTCTATGGGATTAAATCCCGAGTTATTGCGAAGTAAAAAAAAACGATGAGATTATGGAAGTAAATATTCTCGCATTTATTGCTACTGCACTCTTCATTCTAGTTCCTACAGCTTTTTTACTGATTATCTATGTAAAAACGGTCAGCCAAAATGATTAATTTGAATGAGACTTGACTTCTTGATCAATGATTAAAAAAAAGGAAAGGATTCCAATTTCGTTTCTTAAATGAGATGAGCAGGCTAGAATTAGCAGTATTCGACGAAATTGGATAGTATGGTAGAAAGAAATATATGAATCTTTCTACCATACTATCTATTAGATTGGTGTTTTTTTGTAGTGTAGAAAGTTGTACTATATTCTATAAAGTAAAGAAAGTCAAAGTACAGACTTAATTTAATATAGATCAACCTATAATATGGATCTTCATACATGTTAGGTATATAGCGATCCCTCCTATTCTATTTTTTTGCTACATCTATTTGATGGATTTGTATTGATTCTGATCAATCCGAAATAATCGAAAGGCAACTCTTACTTTTATTTTACAATTTTAATTCCTAGATTTCCTATTATTTCAAATAGAAATCCCAGCATCCAAAAGAAAGAAAAATGATATGGGTATGGCCTATATTAATAATTAATGAAAAAATATATTAATTATTAATAATTAATAAAAAAAATCAACTTAGTAATCTTTTTTTATCAGTCCCAAGAAGTAAAGTAATTGATTGACTGGTTGATAGATGATCCAAAGAGTTCTATGATATGGAAACTTCTTCGAATAGTAAACCTCATAAATTTGTAAGTTTAATACGAAATGCGTCGATTTTCTAAAAAAATAAAACAAGTAACAAGTAATAAGTGCCAAATATGCGACTCGCCCGAGTCAAGATCTTATTATGTGTATATCTTGTTGAACAACTACTATGTCTATGTTCTTTCCTCTAGAAAGTACGTATACCCTTAAATTAATAACAGAACAGCTTTTTCTTGGATGAGGAAAACAAAAGAAAAGGGGTCTGTTGTTCCCCATTGTCCTTGGATAAGAGTCCGTTCGGCGAAATAGAGAATTTAGGAAAAATTCGTTTGAAATAAATTTCCTATCATCTCTATCTCCTTTCAAAACAGAAACACGGGAATTATTGAAATACCTCTTTGATTGACATTTTTATCTTTAAAAACACTTTGCGGAACGATCTACAAAACAATTGATACAGTTTGATTCCTCAACTCAATTAGTTAAGTAGTCTTTCTAGAGTCCACTTCTTCCCCATACTACAAGTGAAAGGGAAAATGTAAAGACTACCATTAAAGCAGCCCAAGCAAGACTTACAATATCCATGTGAATTATGTCCCCTATCTCTATGAATATGAAGGAATTATTCCATTATTGTTCACTAATAATAGTGAAATCAATGGTACAGAGTCAAAAAAGTATTTTTATTTCGGACTATTAATTTAATGAAACAATCCAATAAAGCCACATACATATATACATATAACAAATTCCTATACGATTTTTAACAGTCTATTCCACTCTTGACCGGTGGAAAATTCTTTTCCACTTTTTTTATTCTATTTCTATAAAATAAAAATAAAAGCCAGTTATCCAATCGAATATTAATCGAATACCCGAGTACTCAGAGACTCCTTTGATTTGAGTTTGGATACAAAATTTCGTTTTTCCACAATTACTAACTACTAATTAGTTAGATATCACCTCCGGCTCTCCAATCGAATTCAAGGTCCAGTCAGTAACCAACCCACTAGTAGTGGAAGGTCTATCAAGACTTCTGAATTCTCTTCCGCTACTTATACTTATTAGAATCTTTCCTTGAATCCTAGGCCCAAGGATTAAAAAAACTTTCACTTTTCATTTGAGAACCCCAGATGCTTAGAATCAAGTACGTATCAAGAGACCCCGGCTTCTCCTTCGGCTGGGGAACAATTCGGCAAGTTATAGATTATATCAGTCAATAAGGGATTTCGAGTCTTTTATTAATTAGAATCAGGCGACACCCGGATTTGAACTGGGGAAAAAAGGATTTGCAGTCCTCCGCCTTACCACTCGGCCATGTCGCCAAAACGATACAAAATAGATGAAAATATTACCTCTTTGAGATGGATTACAAAACTTCTTTTTCTTATTTATTGTACTTGCATTTTGAATCCCTTTTCCTTAATTCCCTTCCTACTAAAAAAAATATTTCCTTTTTATTTTGATTGGACCCATATCTTTGAAAATATATAGACTTTCAGTCACAAAAAGAAAAATTCATGATAAATTGGAACCATTAACTATTGACTTGACTGCGAATTCATGAACGATTCTTCGATTTTGATTTCCAATTATGTTTCCCTAATGACATAAGAAAATCCAAATGATAACTAATCAGTATTGCGTCTTTTCAATAATTCAATAAAAAAATCTTTTTTTTCATTCTCAATTTCAATTTCAATTATAACTTCTCAATTTCAATTATAACAACAATTATGAATATATGTAAACCCCGAAACCAGAACAGAGATTACACAGACAATCAAGTATCTTATATATGATATATAGGTATCTGCGCACGCGTGTTTAAGTTTACTATATTAATAAATATAACCCGCTTTACAATCCT